AGTTCTGCATCATGAACTTTGTCGTGCGCGCATCACTTAGACGGACTCTAACAAAGTCATGTAATGTAGGAGGCAATGCAAAAATAGAATTTGAAAAAAAAAAAATACAAGGGAATGAACGGGTATCGGATTCGATTTCTATTCGTTTTTTTGAAGGAGAGGATAAATCAACTCAAAAGAATAGAAATCTAGAAGCTCATTTCTTAGATACTTTGTCTAAGAAAGTTTTTACCCATCTATCAAATAAAAATAGATGGGATATCTCTCTAAAAACCGAGAGGGCTAATATGTATTATGATCTAGACTCTTAATGAATTTAATAAAAATGTATCTCGATTCATATCAATTACTTTATAGAGGCTCAGCCAAATGAATCGTGTGTCAGGAACCAGATTTGAACTGGTGACACGAGGATTTTCAGTCCTCTGCTCTACCAGCTGAGCTATCCCGACTAGTCCCGATACTGCATCCTCATTTTACTAGAGAAGTTGGGTATATGTCAATTAAAAGGATATTAGAAAGTCTCGTCCAGTTAGTAAGTTTCAGGATGAATAAAAATCTCCATTTTGAATCATTCAAATGGGGATTCCTTGCTCAAAGATGTTCATTTGTACATGTATACTCTATCCCACAAAACTCGTGAGAAGAGAAAAACCTTTCCGCTCAGAGCGGTTTGTAAAAGCGTAGGTGAATGGGAAAGAGAAGGAATTTGGAAGCGCTAACGAAAAAAAGGATCAATATAAAGAAAAAGAAAAGGATAGACTCAAGCGTTAGACAGCGAAATGGGCTCTTTGGGGATAGAGGGACTTGAACCCTCACGATTTCTAAAATCGACGGATTTTCCTCTTACTATAAATTACATTGTTGCCAATATTGACATGTAGAATGGGACTCTATCTTTATTCTCGTCCAATGACTCAATTCTTAAAAAGATTTCTCAGACTCTGGAGTGAATGATTTGTCTCTTCATTCTTCAATCTGAATCGATTCACAAGAATTCTTCCATTTTTCATATAACAAATATAGATTCGAGTCGTCATTAATCATTTGATATTTTATAGTATTTCAGTACGCATACCTTACCTATGTATATTATATAGGGTTATCCTTCACTCTTTCTGAAGTTTCAAGAGAAAGATTCCTTTACCAACGTAAGACAATCAACTCCATTTGTTAGAACAGCTTCCATTGAGTCTCTGCACCTATCCTTTTTGATTTTCGCTTTCCGAACCTTGTTTTCAGAAAACGGGATTTGGCTCAGGATTGCCCATTTTTGTTAATTCCAGGGTTTCTCTGAATTTGAAAGTTCTCACTTAGTAAGTTTCCCTACCAAGGCTCAATCCAATTAAGTCCGTAGCGTCTACCAATTTCGCCATATCCCCCTTTGAGATTAGGATATCACTGTGACGTCCTTCCCACTTGTCTTTTATTTCTACCGGCACTATTGAATTTAGTAGAGATTTATTGCTATCTTGATAAAGTCTTTTCTCATCTTTGCTTTTTGGTCCAATCAAAAACGATTTTATCATTTATGTCTCTACAATTCAATATAAGTGGATCCGTCCCATATATCTATCTGTCCTACGTCCGATCACTTTTCTATAGTAATTTTCATTACTTAAACGGTCGATTTTGCGTCCTAAATTCCACCTTTCCGAATGAAAGCGACGGAATGTCTCATTTGTTATAACTAAGAATTCTCTTCAAGAATTAGAATTTGCAAGATAGATGATAGGGAAGAAAAGAGAGAAGGGTAATCAAAAGAATTTCAAATGTCGGTTGAATTCAAAAACAAAAAAATTTTTGAATATTTATCATTTCTTATTCACTAATCTATAATATTATTGTGAGAAAGAAGTCGAAATTCGATAGGCCCAAATGAATCGTTATGTTCTATAAGATTTCAGATTTTTTGAAATTTTATATTTTCTTGTTTTTGATTCATATTTATTATGAATATTTATTATGAATATTTATTATGAATATTTATTATGAATAGCTCAGAATTTTTTTAAAATTGTATTCTATATAGTTAATAGCAAGCAAGGATTCTGAGAGTTTATTGAATTCCTAGGCGTGTCGAATTTGTCGTATGTCAGCCTACTTAGCTCAGAAGGTAGAGCATCGCATTTGTAATGCGATGGTCATCGGTTCGATTCCGATAGTAGGCTTTTCTCTCTTTCTTTTTTTGATTTTTCATCATTGAGAATCTCCTTTTGAAATCAAAGACTAGTGAAAAAAATGTCTTCCCCTTTTGCTAAAAGTCATCGATTTCTATTAGGTTATAGGAACTTCCAACTAGGACATAAAAAGATCCTTTTCTTTTTCTATATCTATATAGAGAATATAAAGTAAAGAGCTGGATATTTCTTTATCCAATTCATCGCGTTATTCTTTAATAGTACATTTGAGTCAATTTCACTTCATTTCTCATTTAGTTCAGTTTGAGTTTAGTTTTATTCTGTAAAATGAAATTTCATCAATAAGAGTGAAATATAAATAAGAAGAAGGAGTCTTTATGTCACGTTACCGAGGACCTTGTTTCAAAAAAATACGCCGGCTGGGGGCTTTACCGGGCCTAACTAATAAAAGTCCCAAAGACCGAAAAGATCGTAGAAACCAATCGGGGTCTCGGAAAAAATCCCAATATCGTATTCGCCTAGAAGAAAAACAAAAATTGCGTTTTCATTATGGTCTTACAGAACGCCAATTGCTTAAATACGTTCGTATCGCCGGAAAGGCCAAAGGTCCAACAGGTCAGGTTTTACTACAATTACTTGAAATGCGCTTGGATAACATTCTTTTTCGATTGGGTATGGCTCCGACTATTCCGGGAGCTCGCCAATTAGTTAACCATCGACATATTTTAGTAAATGGTCGGATCGTAGACATACCAAGTTATCGCTGCAAACCCCGAGATACTATTACGGCAAAGGATGACGGAAAATCTAAAGTTCTAATTCAAAATTCTCTAGATTCCTCTCCTCACGAGGAATTACCAAACCATTTAACTCTTGACCCAGTGCAATATAAAGGATTAGTCAATCAAATAATAGATAGTAAATGGGTCGGTTTGGAAATAAATGAATTGCTAGTCGTAGAATATTATTCTCGTCAGACTTAAACCGAACGAAAATCAAAAATTTTTCTAATAAGGTAAAGTAATAAGGTAAAATGCGGACAACTTTGCTCCTTTTCGGCGAAGTAAATTAACCTAAGGTTAAGAGAAAGAAGGGTTTGAGCCGTATTTTTCTCTTATTTCAGTATCATAGATCGAGAGGGAGATTTTCTTTCCGTATCTCCCCCTTTCTTTCCAGTTTTTTACGTGCCACAGCCATTAGGAATAGAGAATCTATATCAAAGAACGGTCTAACTGTATGGAAGACTGATATCGATTCTTATTTGATCTATTGTGGTTAGTAAGATCGGTGCGTTGGGTGAAGGTACGGAAAGAGAGGGATTCGAACCCTCGGTAAACAAAAGCCTACATAGCAGTTCCAATGCTACGCCTTGAACCACTCGGCCATCTCTCCTACATAATGATTATGTCCCAAAAACCGAGTGAATTGCGAGTCATTTATCTGAATTATTGGGTAGGTCCGACTAATCAACTCTAACGATAAAAAGCTATCAAAATAGAAAATTTTTGATACAAGTCAAAGAAAGATCTTTCCTTCGAGGCTCCCGAGATAAAGAGAAAATTGCTTTACTTGTGAAAACGATTAACTCTTCCTGTTTGCCAAAACAAGGTTCTCTTCTTTGTCGGCGTATCCCTTTCTTCCCGATTCAATCACGAAATTATAAATTCGAACAAATCGACCGATTGAGGGATCTATATTTTTTAGACGCGGATTAATGGATCTCTTTAGATCATCATTCTAGTTAGACTACGATTTGATACCCTAAGACTTCTCAAACTCCTTTCCAATCCAGGTTTCGAGTTCTCAACAACAAACCCCTAGGACATCGATCTAGTACAAATTCCTAAGCTATCTTTTCTATGGGATTGTTTTTCTATTTGGAGTGTCTCGTGTATCCCCGCTATGTACACAAGACAAAATAAAATAGGCGGTTATTCTCTTCTCATCATAGACTGATTATGAGTATTCGATCCTTTTTCTTCTTTGGATCCTAATTCCATCAAAATTTCATAGAAGGCACATATTTTTTTGAATTTTGAATGACTCTATTTTTATGTTATTTCGTACTGTACCATTCTTTTCGTTGTGGGATCCTGTTTCCATGAGAGAGAGGGAATGCTAAGAATTTTCGAATGGATTGCTGCCTATGCCTAGACCGCGGATAAATGGAAATTTTATTGATAAGACCTTTTCAATTGTAGCCAATATCTTATTACGAATAATTCCGACAACTTCAGGAGAAAAAGAGGCATTTAGCTATTACAGGGATGGTGCGATTTGAATTTTTTATTCCTCTTAGTCTTACGAGAAAGACACACGATTCGGGATCGGGATAAAAAGAAAAAGAAATCTACGCTTGTTGAAGGTAAAGTTTGGAAATAGAACAACTCCTTCTGTTGTGTATCCTCGATTAATGCAGCCTCAGATACTAAGTTTGAATTGTCAATTCTAGTATTGAGCGAAGGTTTATACCTATCGGTTCGTTATTACAGGTCAATCCTACGCTACTAGTACCAATAGGCAGCATAGGGGAAGAAGCACTACACCCCGGAATCCATAAACAAAAACTTTGTGAGACATTATCCCTTTCCTTAGCAGGCTCGGGACTACGAAGAATGGTTGGGACAACAAACATCCATCGTGTTTGTATTTTGGATACCCGTAGAACCATCGAAGGCTGTTGAAGTGACTCATTCCCGGAAATTCGGGGGCGCTGAGAACAAAGAAATTGTTGGAGTTATCATTTCTCTCTAGTACCAATATGCTCGATGTTAAGAAAGGATCTCTTACAGGAAGGTTGGCTAGAGATTTCGTGTAAAAACACCAGCCCTGTTCAGTTCATAATGAGAATATTTTCAT